CGTTGTTGTATTCCTGCAGATATTTCTCTTTCTAACCACACAATTACTAGGACACCTATTGTGATTGCCAATACAGGAGTCAAAATAGGGGCAAGCACCCACATGATCCCATAGACCTCTTGTAGGGATTCCAATCTGGAAAAAGAGTTGATATCTTGTACTTCTGTTGTATCAATTATCATTTCAACGATCAACTTCCCCCATAATGATATCTATACTACCTAATATCGTCATAATATCAGCCAATTTCATTCTTTTAACTAACTGAGGAAGAATTTGCAAATTGATAAAACCCGGTGGGCGAATTTTCCATCTCCAAGGAAAACCGCTTTGATCTCCTATCAGAAAAATTCCCAATTCTCCTTTTGGGGCTTCTACTCTCACATAAAGTTCTTGTTTCGTCAATTCAAGGGTGGGAGAAGGCTTTTTACTAATGAATCGATCTTCAAAATCATTCCATTCTGGATCGCTTTCTCTATCAAAGCATCGGATTTCTAAATTTTCATAGGGTCCTCCCGGAATTCCTTCTAAAGCCTGTTGAATCATTTTTATAGATTCCCTCATTTCACCGATTCGGACTAAATAACGAGCTAATGAATCTCCTTCTTTTTGCCACTGGATTTCCCAATCAAATTCGTCATAACACTCATAATGATCAACTTTACGAAGATCCCATTCTATTCCAGACGCTCGTAGCATTGGTCCGGATAAACCCCAATTTATTGCTTCTTCTCCACCAATAATGCCTATTCCTTCAACTCGTTCTAAAAAAATAGGGTTTCGCGTAATAAGTTTTTGATATTCAGCAACCCCCGTTAAAAAATAATCGCAGAAATCCAAACATTTATCTATCCAACCATGAGGTAAATCAGCCGCTATTCCTCCGATACGAAAATAATTATGCATCATCCTCATACCGGTGGCAGCTTCGAACAGATCATAGACTAATTCTCTTTCTCTGAAAATATAGAAGAAAGGAGTCTGTGCACCAATATCTGCCATAAAAGGGCCAAGCCATAACAGATGGGAAGCTATACGACTCAACTCCAACATAATTACTCTGATATAGCTGGCCCTTTTAGGGACTTGAATATTTCCCAACAGTTCTGGTCCATTTACAGTTATTGCTTCTGTGAACATAGTAGCTAAATAATCCCAACGGGTTACATAAGGCAGATATTGTATAATTGTTCGGTTTTCCGCAATTTTTTCCATCCCTCGGTGTAAATAACCCAATATTGGTTCACAGTCAATAACATCTTCACCATCTAGAGTAACGATGAGACGAAGAACACCGTGCATTGATGGGTGGTGAGGTCCCATATTGACTATCATAAATTCTTTTTCTGTAGCTAGTATACTCATAGGTTTTTACTCGATTCATTCTTACATGAATTGTTGAAAACAAAAAGAAGTTCATCAAGATTCAAAATCAAATAATTCTAATTTTTTTTTTTTTTTTCAAATTAACGATTTTTTGACTCCCGAATATTCAACTTACTAATTAATTCTTTATAATGTACTCTATTTTTCTTTGACAAATAAGCTAGTAGACGTTGGCGTTTTTCCAAAATTTTCCGTAGACCCCTTTGAGATAAAAAGTCTTTTCTGTGCAATTCTAAATGTGAAGTAAGTCTCCGTATCTTATTGGTGAAACGGAATACTTGAAATTCAACCGATCCGCTGTTTTCTTCTTTTTTTTCTTGAACCATAACTGAGATGAATGAATTTTTTACCATAAAACGAAACCCCCTCCCCTCCTTTTTTTTTTTAAGATGAATTTGACTGATCAGTAATAATAATACTAGTTACTTGAATTTGATATATACAATAATCTTAAGTTCTTATGAACTTGCTAGAAAATCAATATCAATAATTAATCCAAATTTCAATTTGATTAGGGATCCAAAAGGATGGTATATTTCTGGAAAAGAGAAAAAATGGGACCTCAAAAAAAATAGTTTCTTGATTCATTTATGGATCTAATTAATATGTACGCCATTAAATTGGTATCTTGTATCAGATTGGAATGGAAGACAAGACATGTATACATTTCTTTGTTTTCATATCCCAAACACGGGACATGATAGATAGGAAAAGCACACTATTAACGAATTTGAAATCGTGGATACATATGTATCCTTAACATACTGAAATGACTCCCATTATTGGTATTAAACCAATAGCGATTCATACAAATTAAATCTTCTAATCTAGAATTGGGCCAAATAAAGAACTTCAATTTAATTAGTTTATTTTTCTCTGTAGCAAGATCTTTGTTTTTATCCAAAAAGTGACTTCCGCTTTTTACGTTATTACAAAATACTGGATTTCTCTGCATACCATTTGGATTCTTCGAATTGAAACAAATTAGAGTTCTTAATTCTCTACGACGTTTAGGGAATAAAATATTTTCAGGAACAAGCAAATCATAATGATTTTTGTTTCTATTTCCAGTCATTTTTTGATGTTTTGCAATGGATTCATCAAAAATTTTTTTATCAACATAGCCTTTTTCTTGGTATCTTTTAGTAATTTTTCGCTTATTCTTATGAACCAATGAAATACCTAGGATTTGATATATAAAAAATTGTCCATCATTTTGTACAGACAAACGGCGGGGTTCGATAATAAGCAGTCCCCCTTTCGTCAATTCTGTAAGAGCGAAATCCTTCTTAGTGATCAAAATAGCCAAACTAATTTCTCCCCCTTGAATAGAGGCTATAGTAACGTCGCTAGGATTTATCAGTCGAACCAGGTGACAATATACTTTCATATCATTGAGTATTTTTTCTCGGAAAGAAACAGTACCTCTCCATCTCAACTGCAAACACAAATATTTTTTTAGGAAGAAATCAAGCTGTGCTTCTGTTTCTCTCTTGTATTGCTTTTTCTTTATACGTTTTTTCATGGCCAATCTCGTATAATTTTCTTCAACATCGTTTTCTTGGTTTGAGAGAACTGATCCAAGACTTACTTGCTTTTGTGCATCTGATCTCGGATTTCCTTGGTCTGCGAGTTCCTTTTCTTCTTTACTTTGATTCGATAATTCAAGATATTCTTTTTGAGTGGATGATATAAAAAGATCCGCTTCTTTCTTTCCTGTTCTAATTTTCTTACCATTTCCATTAAAATTGAAAAGAAGTAATTTGATTGGGATGATCCATGGTTTCGTTCTATATGCATTAAAAAGTAGCACAAATTCTGGAAAGAGCCAAGGCTCCAGGTTTGATATAGGACAACTTAGTATTTCTTCATTCATTCCCATCCAATCAAAAAGTGTTCTTTTTTGGTTGGATGGGTTAATTTCTTCATCTTGATCAATTGTAAGATAAAAGGGTCCTCTTTTATTAATTGCATCAATTTTTTTAGAATTATTGGACCCAATCCTAGTATTTTGATTACTGCTGATACCAGTATCCGTATCAACCCAGGCTTCAATATTGACCTTATTTCTAAGACAAAAATTAAGAATTCTCCAATCAAAATATTTTCTATACAAAAATTTTTCCATATCCATAATATCATCTTCTCCTAGATAATTATTGATAGGTATACCTCCCAATATAGCAAATAATTTGACTTTCTTTATATTGGAATTATAATAATACTCTTCTTTATTATTTACTTTGCCTAGTGATCTATCAATATACGAGTCTTTCTTATCTTCATAATTAATCGATTTATATGATAAAAGATCATATCTATAGTGTTTTTTAAAATTAGATTTTTGATTGCGTAATGGGTCTGCTTCAAAAAAACGTTGTTTTTCACAATGAGTTAATCCGTTTTTTTCATATGAATCTCTTTTAGTTAAATCTTTATTTTGAGCCATACAGTGTTGATTGGCTCTATTTCGCCATTCTTGTGGTACTAATCTAGCCCATTTAATCCGAGAGAAATCATATTGATAATGACCGCTTAACCAGTTTTTCCATGGATTCCTTCCAAAATTCCAAAAAGGTTTATGTCTTAATTGGTAATTAAATATTCCATGTTTTTCAAAAAAATCTTTTATTTCATTCTTAAGAAATACAGATGTTCCGTGATATTGAAGAATAGGTCTTAAATTATAAAAGTTAAAAATTGGGGCTTGTAACAATTTGTAAAATACATATGCTTGTGATTGTGAAAAAGACGATAAATTAAAAGAAATCCTTGAATTCTTATTACTAATCTTAGAAAGTGATTTTTTCACAGTCGAAATAAAGCGAATTCTATTTTGATTTGTTTTATTAATTATTTCCGGATTTGCTTCATTATTGTGGATGTTTTTCTCAATAATTTGAATTCTTTTTCTTGTTGATTCACGAAAAGGTTTTGCATTGATCCTTGGAATAGTAAGGGTAGATAGAAAAAAATTTCTGTATATCTTTTCAATGAAAAATTTTAGAAAAAAATAGGATTTACGGATTAATCGAGTATTTCTTTTTTTTAATATCTGCCAAATCTTTTTTGATGAGTCTAATATTTTAGCAGAATAAGTTGTTTTGTTCGAACTAATATTTGTTTCTTGAGTTAGCGCTCCTTTTTTATTTTCTTTTGTAATTTTATATATTTGATTTCGTATTCTGCTTGTTCTATTAGTAAGATCTTTCATTTTTTTTTCGGTCCGGTAGAAATTTGTCCAATCCAGAGATGGAATTTCAATAGACGATTCGTGAATCATCTGATTACTGAGTATCGAATTTTTTTGAGTTTCACCCAATTCATCGATTTCTCTCAAGTTTTTTTTTGAAAGTTCTTTTATTTTTCCTTCGTTGAAAACCCTTAAAACTAAAAAAGACTTAGTTTTCAATTTTCGAATTTTTTTTTTTAATTCTTTAAAAATGGGTTCAAAAAACGAACGTCCTTTTCGGGGAGAACCAAAGGGCATTTCAGTTTCCAGCCCCAAAGCTGTTAAAAAAAAAAAATCTGCTTCTTGTTCACTTTTTGCATCTTTATGAGGGGATTGTATCTTAGATCTGTGCCAGGGTTTAAGGCGAAAGGGGAATAGGATC